CATAAAAAGTATCTAATGAATTATGAGTTCAATAGATCCTGTTTAGCAGAAAGACGGATATTCCTTGCCCATTATCAGACAATCACTTATTCACAAACCCCGTGTGGGGCTAAGAATTTGCATTTCCCATCTCGTGGAAAACCCTTTTCGCTTCGCTTAGCCCTATCCCCTTCTAGGGGTATTTTAGTGATAGGTTCTATAGGAACTGGACGGTCCTATTTGGTCAAATACCTAGCGACAAACTCCTATGTTCCTTTCATTACGGTATTTCCAAACAAGTTCCTGGATGACAAGCCTAAAGGGTATCTTATTGATAATATCGATATTCATTATAGTGACAATATCGATATTGATGATAGTGACGATATTGACGATGACCTTGATATGAAGCTGCTAACTATGACGAATGTGCTAACTATGTATATGACGCCGAAAATAGACCTATTTGATATCATCCTTCAATTCGAATTAGCAAAAGCAATGTCTCCTTGCATAATATGGATTCCAAACATTCATGATCTGTATGTGAAGGAGTCGAATTACTTATCCCTCGGTCTATTAGAGAACTATCTCTCCAGAGATTGTGAAAGAAGAAATATTCTTGTTATTGCTTCGACTCATATTCCCCAAAAAGTGGATCCCGCTCTAATAGCTCCGAATAAATTAAATACATGCATTAAGATACGAAGGCTTCTTATTCCACAACAGCAAAAGCACTTTTTCATTCTTTCATATACCAGGGGATTTTACTTGGAAAAGAAAATGTTCCATACTAACGGATTCGGGTCCATAACAATGGGTTCCAATGCACGAGATCTTGTAGCACTTATCAACGAGGCCCTATCAATTAGTATTACACAGAAGAAATCAATTATCGAAACCAATACAATTAGATCAGCTGTTCATAGACAAACTTGGGATTTGCGATCCCAGGTAAGATCGGTTAAGGATCATGGGATCCTTTTCTATCAGATAGGACGGGCTGTTGCACAAAATGTACTTTTAAGTAATTGCCCCATAGATCCTATATCTATCTATATGAAGAAGAAATCATGTAAGGAAGGGGATTCTTATTTGTACAAATGGTACTTCGAGCTTGGAACGAGCATGAAGAAATTAACGATACTTCTTTATCTTTTGAGTTGTTCTGCCGGATCGGTCGCTCAAGATCTTTGGTCTTCACCTGGAACTGATGAAAAAAATTGGATCACTTCTTATGGATTCGTTGAGAATGATTCTGATCTAGTTCATGGCCTATTAGAAGTAGAAGGCGCTCTGATGGGATCCTCACGGACAGAAAAAGATTGCAGTCAGTTTGATAATAATCGAGCGACATTACTTCTTCGGTCCGAACCGAGGAATCAGTTAGATATGATGCAAAATAGATCTTGTTCTATCGTTGATCAGGGATTTCTATATGAAAAATACGAATCGGAGTTTGAAGAAGGAGCCGTCGACCCGCAACAGATACAGATAGGGGAGGATTTATTCAATCACATAGTTTGGGCTCCTAGAATATGGCGCCCTTGCGGCAATCTATTTGATTGTATCGAAAGGCCCACTGAATTGGGATTTCCCTATTGGTCCGGGTCATTTCGGGGCAAGCGGATCCTTTATCATAAAGAGGATGAGCTTCAAGAGAATGATTCGGAGTTCTTGCGGAGTGGTACCATGCAGTACCAGACACGAGATAGATCTTCCAAAGAACCAGGCTTTTTTCGAATAAGCCAATTCATTTGGGACCCTGCGGATCCATTCTTTTTCCTATTCAAAGATAAGCCCTTTGTCTCTGTGTTTTCACGTCGAGAATTCTTTGCAGATGAAGAGATGTCAAAGGGGCTTATTACTTCCCAAACAAATCCTTCTACATCTATATATAAACGCTGGTTCATCAAGCAAGAAAAGCACTTCGAATTGTTGATTCATCGCCAGAGATGGCTTAGAAGCAATAGTTCATTATCTAATGGATCTTTCCGTTCTAATACTCTATCCGAGAGTTATCAGTATTTATCAAATCTGTTCCTATCTAACGTAACGCTATTGGATCAAATGACAAAGACAGTGTTGAGAAAGGGATGGCTTTTCCCGGATGAAATGAAACTGTAACAGGAGAAAGATTTCCCATTCCTTAGCCGTAAAGATATTTGGCCATGAAAAAGGGATTAAGTGGAACAGGATCGGCCGGGTGGTAGAGTCGTGGAAACACTTTTTATTCCATATTTTGGACCTTAGCTCCATGGAACAATATGCTACTGCTGAAACATAGAAGAATTGAAATCTTAGATCAAAACACTATCACTATGTATGGATGATATGAACTGCCTAAACAAGAATTCTTGAACGGCGAAAAACCAGAGCCTATTACTCACTACATCAAACAATTTCCATTAATGAAACCATGTAAATCCATCGGAAAAAAAAAATACGCATGTCCGATGAAATGCCTATTCCTATCCGCTCTAATAGGTTTAACTGAATAACTAAAGAAAATAGATAGACC